GAAAAACTTATTAGATACCATAGATTCTGATATCTAATAAGTTATACCTACTATTGGATTTGAACCAATGACTCCCGCCGTATGAAAGCAATACTCTAACCACTGAGTTAAGTAGGTCATTTAGAATCAAAAAGAGAAAGAAATGCGTCACATCGATGGATTATAAATGTAATATTATTTATAAGCAATACTGATCAAAGAGATAAAAAAAATAGGATGTTGGATCATGTAATATTCATCTTGACAAGAAATTATCGACATGATAAAATATATATCACAAGCACAAGGGCTATAGCTCAGTTAGGTAGAGCACCTCGTTTACACGCGCGCCAATGTTTTTTCAGAGGAGTACATTATGGAATCAAAAAACTTATTGAGAAGTTGATGTCTTACTCCATGACTTTTAGGGAACAAGAGAACAATAGCCTGACAAAAGATTCGGTCCAATTTAGGTGCCCTTTTAGATTTTAGGCAACCAATAGAACCCATTATTGATTTAAGATATTGATAAGGGGAATACTCAGTCTATTCAATGCTAGGCATAATGAGTATAAAGACCTCAAAAAATTCTTTTTTCGTCCTATCTTATGAACTTTAAGGTGTATGAAGTTTCATATTGGATTTTTTAAGGGGGCGATGGAGACTTCATTTAACTTAGGATGATCTAAGCCAAAAGCAAACCTACGTCAGGATAACCTTCTTTGAAACACTTCGGTAGTGCTCTCAGATCGGAATCAAAATAAGAAATCAGAGCACATGGAGCCATCTTCTTATCTTCCTGTCAAGAGAATTATGGTAGACTAACTGATTATTTCTATCAGTTAATGAAAGAGCCCAATGCAAAAAAATGCATGTTGGGTCTTTGAAACAGTTCGAATCATTTTGATAATAATCAGTTTGATCTGTTTTACCGAGAAGGTCTACGGTTCGAGTCCGTATAGCCCTAAAAATAAAATTCAAATACAAAAACAAAAAATTGTATAGTTTTTATTTCTTCATTATTGTATTGTTTGTTGTTTGTAACTAGCCGCTTGCAATTGCTTGGTTCATCGAAAAAAAAAAAGACATTCTCATAAGCTTGCTCGCAAGAATCATTCAAGACAGAGCATAAAGCCGAAATCAAAATTCAATAGACCCAATCGCTATTTTTTTTTTTATCTTGTCTTGGCTAAACAAACTCAATTTTCTTCATTACTCTTCCTATCCATATGAATTTTTCCCCTTTCCTATCCGCAATCAAAAAGAGTTAGTGATACTTCTTTTCTTTGTCTTTGGGATATCTGCCGAAGCCTAATGAATTTTTGGAGTCAAAATCATGACACGAACTCATTTAAAAACAAATTCCAACCTAACTCAACAAAAATCAAATCTACTAGTAAGTTACACGGTTTTAAAAACGACTTACTGTATTTATGGACAAGCTGAGTTTGAAAAATGAGGATCTTTTATTTATGGACAAGCCGGAGTTTGAAATTGAAAAATGAGGATCTTTATTAACTTTCATTGTTAACATTGTAAAACGGGCTCTTCTTTTATTGCTATACCTTACCTGGTATAGCACAAAACAAAGGAGTCTTTTCTTGCCCTAACATTCAATTACTAAATTGAATTAATATAATTAATATATATATATAAATATATTAAATATATATAGAAGTATAATTCGAAATTAATTATTAATTGAAGGATAATTTAGTTCATATAAGATCCTATTCTATTAATGTTTAATATTATTTATTATTAAATATTTAATTTAGAATAATATATATTATTCCATACTGTATTTATGGACAAGCTGAGTTTGAAAAATGAGGATCTTTTTTATATTATATAGGTATAAGTATTATATTACATATATAATATAGGTATAGTATTTTCTATTTTTATATAGATTAGTATTTTATTAAGAATTCTATTTTGAATTCTTTTTTTTTTTATTTTTATAGATTTTTATAGAGAATCCGAAGTGAGATGAAAAATCGAGAAAAGAGTCTTATTTGTATTTGTATAAGGTATAAGAGCCAATATATATTTATAATTGATATCGAAATCAAATTGAAGTAAATGGAACAATTCTAGTTGATGAGTCTTGAAATGAGACATGTACCACAGCAAACAAAACTAAGCAGTTCAATCAAAATAAATTGTTATTTTGACTAAACAGTTATGAATGAGTTGACAATGAATTCAATCGACTCGAATAATCTAGTATATTTTCCACATTCATAGGAGTGCACCCATGTTTCTGCTTTACGAATATGATATTTTCTGGGCATTTCTAATAATATCAAGTGTTATTCCTATTTTGGCATTTCTAATTTCCGGTCTTTTATCCCCAATTAGAAAAGGGCCAGAGAAACTTTCTAGTTATGAATCCGGTATAGAACCAATGGGCGACGCTTGGTTACAATTTCGAATCCGTTATTATATGTTTGCTCTAGTTTTTGTTGTTTTTGATGTTGAAACGGTTTTTCTTTATCCATGGGCAATGAGTTTTGAT